AAATAGAATTGAAGCTTTAGATAAGGAATGGTCTGTTGAAAATATACTGGAAAAAACGACGCGATTTTGTCATAACGAAACTAAAAAAGAATATTTACCTAAAATTTATGATCCATTTTTGCATGGGATCTCTCGCGGAAGAATAAAAAAATTACCCCCATTCCAAATCATAACCGAAACCTATATAAAAAATAATATAGGCGAATCTTGGATAAACAAGATTCATGGTGTACTTCGGAAAATTAATTCTCACAAATTTGAGCAAACAATAGCAAAATTTAATCGAAAATCTTTGTCAATAGAAAAAAAACTTTCGTTTGTTTCAGAACCACAAGAAGAAAAAATTAATTCAGAAGAAGAAATAAAAATTTTCAAATTTTTATTTGATGTCGTTATAACTGATAGCAATGATCAAACTCTTATAAAAAATTGTATCGATTTCCATGAAATAAATAAAAAAGTTCCTCGATGGTCATACAAAATAATAAGTGAGTTGGAACAATTGGAAGGCGAAAATGAAGAAAATGTACCAATGGAACCTGGAATTCGTTCAAGAAAAGCAAAACGTGTAGTGGTTTTTACTGATACAGAGCTGCATAACGAGATTTATACTAATCTCAAAGATAATAAAAATTATGATCAAAATGATGAAATGGCTTTGATCCGTTATTCACAACAATCTGATTTTCGTCGAGAGATAATTAAAGGGTCCATGCGTTCCCAAAGACGTAAAACTTTTATTTGGAATTTTTTTCAAGCAAAAGTACATTCCCCCCTTTTTTTTGATAAAATAGAGAAACTTTTTTTTTTTTCATTTGATATATGGAGGCTAAAAAAAAAAATTCTTAGAATTTTTATGTGGAAAAAAAAAAAAAAAAATGATAAAAAAAAAGAAGAAGAACAATCAAAAATAGAAGAACAAAGACGGATAGAAATTGCAGAAACTTGGGATAGTTTCCTATTTGCTCAAATAATAAGAGGTTTTCTCTTAGTAACTCAATCTATTCTTAGAAAATATATTATATTACCTTTATTGATAATAATTAAAAATAGCGTCCGTATCTTATTATTTCAATTTCCCGAGTGGTCTGAGGATTTAAAAGATTGGAAACGTGAACTGCACGTTAAATGTACTTATAATGGGGTTCAACTATCCGAAACAGAATTTCCAAGAAACTGGTTGACGGAGGGTATTCAGATAAAAATCGTATTTCCTTTTTATCTTAAACCTTGGCATAAATCTAAATTTCAATCATCTAAGAAGGCTCGACTAAAAAAAAAAAAAGACAAAGGAGAAAAAAATGATTTTTGTTTTTTAACAGTTTGGGGAATGGAAACCGAACTGCCGTTTGGGTCTGCCCAAAAAAAGCCTTTTTTTTTTGAACCTATTTCTAAAGAATTGAAAAAAAGAATCAAAAAATTTAAAACTAAGTCTTTTCTGGTTTTAAGGATTTTCAAAGAAAGAACAACTATTTTCCTAAAAGTCGCAAAAGAAATTAAAAACTGGATTATAAAAAACTTTCTTTTTATAAAAGGAAAAATAAAAAAACTTTCAAAACGAAATCTAATTCCATTTTTTGGCCCGAGAAAAATATATGAATTAAATGAAACTAAAAAAGATTCAATAATAAGTAATCAGATGATTCATGAACTATCTGTTCAAAAAAAAGCCATGGAGTGGACAAATTATTCACTCAGCGAAAAAAAAAAAAAAAATTTGATTGATAGAATAAAGACAATCAGAAATCAAACAGAAGAAATTTCAAAAGCAAAAAAAAACCTAACTAATAGTTGCAACAAACCACGTTATGATTCTAAAATAATTGAGTCATCAAAAAAATTTTGGCAGACATTCAAAAGAAAAAATACCCGATTAATTCGTAAATCTTTTTTTTTTATAAAATTTTGCATTGAACAACTGTCTATAGCTTTTTTTCTAGGTATCGTTAATATTCCAAGAATTACTACACAACTTTTTTTTGAATTAACAAAAACAATTCTTGATAAATATATTTACAAGAAAATAAAGAAAATGGAGAAAAAAAAAATACCATTTCTTTTATTTCGACTATAAAAATTTTAATATCCAATAAAAAAAAAATTAGTTATGACCTATGCTCTTTATCACAAGCATATGTATTTTACAAATTAGCACAAATTAAAGTGAGTAACTTTTCTAAATTAAAGGCTGTTATTGAATATAACATATGCATAACAGCCTTTTTTGTTAAGAAGCAAATAAAGGATTTTTTTCAAGAACAAGGAATCTTTCATTATGAATTGAAAGATCAAACCTTTTTAAATTCCGAAGTCAATCAATGGAAAAACTGGTTACGAAGTCATTATCAATACAATTTACCTCAGATTTCATGGGCTAGATTAGTAACACAAAAATCGAAAAAAAAAAAAAACCAAGACTCTCTAGTTCTAAATCCAAGTTTAACCAAAGAGGATTCATATGAAAAACACAAATTTGATAATTACAAAAAACAAAATTTTTTTGAGGCCGACCCGTTATTAAATCAAAAATATAATTTAAAAAAAGATTCTATATATAATCTTTTTTGCTACAAATCTATTCATTCTACAGAAAAAATTTTTGACATGTCTATAGGCATTGCTCTAGATAATTGTTTAGTCTCTTGTTTTCTAGAAAAATATAATATTCGGGGTATAGGGGAAATTCGACATAGAAAATATTTGGATTGGCGAATTATCAACTTTTGGTTTAGAAAAAAAGTAAATATTGAGCCCTGGGTTGATATAAAGAGTAAAAAAAAATATATTAAGACTAAAGTTCCGAATTATCAAAGAATTGATAAAAAAACTAAGACGGGTCTTGCCAATCAAAAAAGTTTATTTTTTGATTGGATGGGAATGAATGAAGAAATACTAAATCATCGTATAACAAATTTTGCGTTTTTTTTCTTTCCAGAATTGTTATTATTTTCTAGTACATATAAAAAGAAACCGTGGGTTATACCAATTAAATTACTTCTTTTCAATTTTAATGAAAACAAAAATGGTAATAAAAAGATCACTCGAAAGAAAAAAGGTTTTATACCATCAAATGAAAAAAAATCCCTTCTATTTTATAATCTAACTAACGAAGAAAAAGAATCGGCGGGTCAAGGAGAGCTGGAATCTGCTAAAGAAAAAAAAAGAAATCCTGAATCAGCTTTATTAACCCAAGAAAAAAATATTGAAGAAAATTATGCAGAATCGAAGATAAAAAAACGTAAAAAAAAAAAACAATACAAAAACAATACCGAAGCGGAACTTGATTTATTTCTCACAAGGTATTCGCGTTTTCAATTGCGATGGAATTTTTTTTTTTATCAAAAAATTCTCCATAATGTAAAAGTATACTGTCTCTTGGTTAGACTAAAAAATTCAAACGAGATAGCGATATCTTCTATTGAAAGAGGAGAGATGAGCCTAGACATTCTAATGATTGAGAAGAATTTCACTTTTGAAAAATTAATGAAAAAAGGAATATTGATTGTTGAACCTGTCCGTTTGTCTGTAAAACACGATGGACAACTTATTATATATAAAACCATAGGTATTTCATTGGTTCATAAAAATAAACACAAAATAAGTAAAAGATACAAAAAAAAAAGCTATATTGATAAACAAAAAACGGAAAAATCCATTACAAAATGTCAAAAAAAAACGGTAAATAGAAAAAAAAATAATTATGATTTCTTTGTCCCTGAAAAAATTCTATCCCCTAAACGACGTAGAGAATTTCGAATTCTAATTTGTTTCAACTTAAAAAAAAAAAATGCGAGGGATAGAAATTCAAGATTTGCTAAGAATATTAAAAATTTGACCACAGTTTTGCATAAAACAAAAGATCTTGATAGGGATAGGGATAAAAATAACCTAATTAAATTAAAATCCTTTCTTTGGCCCAATTTTAGATTAGAAGATTTAGCTTGTATGAATCGCTATTGGTTTAATACTACTAACGGCAATCATTTCAGTATGATAAGAATACATATGTATACGCGATTTTAAATTCATTAATGATAGATCCTTTTTACTATATATAATAATATAATAATATAATATATTTTTACTATATATAATAATATAATATAATATATTAAGTTAGGATATATGAAAATATAATATATAAGTTACGTTATATGAACACCACAAATATGAGGGATTGTTTTAAATTAAATCTAGATTCATTTAATCAATGACATAGATACCAATCAGAGCCGATCCATAAATAAATTAAAAGAATCCTCCTTTTTTAGATCTAAATTTAGACTTTTTTTTTATTAAGAATTCCGAAGTTGATAATTAAATTAAGATCCTTGTACAAAAAAAACTACCATTATTATTACTGATAAGTAAAATTAATATCTTTCAATTCATATTAAAAAAGGGAAGGATTTCTTTTTATGATAAAAAATGCATTCATTTCATTTAAAGAACAAAAAGAAGAAAGCAGGGGATCTGTTGAATTTCAAGTATTCAGTTTCACTAATAAGATACGCAAACTTACTTCACATTTGGAATTGCACAGAAAAGATTATTTATCGCAGAGGGGTCTACGAAAAATTCTGGGAAAACGTCAACGACTGCTGGCTTATTTGTCAAAAAAAAATAGAGTACGTTATAAAGAATTAATTAATCAGTTGAATATTCGGGAATTAAAAACTCGTTAAATTAAAAAATTGTGAATGTGAATTAGTGAATTTTTTAGATCGTGAATTTTTGGATAAATTTCTTTTTCAGCAATCTAATTCATACCAAAACGAATAAAGGAAAAACTTATGAAGAGACCAGTTACAGGAAAAGATCTTATGATAGTCAATATGGGGCCTCACCACCCATCCATGCATGGTGTTCTTCGCTTAATTGTTACTCTAGATGGTGAGGATGTTGTTGCCTGTGAACCCATATTGGGTTATTTACATAGAGGAATGGAAAAAATTGCAGAAAACCGAGCAATTATACAATATTTACCTTATGTAACGCGATGGGATTATTTAGCTACTATGTTTACAGAAGCAATAACAGTAAATGGACCAGAACAGTTGGGAAATATTCAAGTTCCTAAAAGGGCCAGCTATATCAGAGTAATTATGCTGGAATTGAGTCGTATAGCTTCTCATCTGTTATGGCTCGGCCCTTTTATGGCAGATATTGGTGCACAGACTCCTTTTTTCTATATTTTCAGAGAACGAGAATTTGTATATGATCTATTCGAAGCTGCCACCGGTATGAGAATGATGCATAATTTTTTTCGTATTGGAGGAATAGCGGCTGATTTACCTTATGGTTGGGTGGATAAATGCTTGGATTTTTGTGATTATTTTTTAACAGAGGTTGTTGAATATCAAAAACTGATTACACGAAATCCTATTTTTTTAGAACGGGTTGAAGGAGTTGGGATTATTGGTGGGGAAGAAGCAATAAATTGGGGTTTATCCGGACCAATGCTACGCGCATCCGGAATACCATGGGATCTTCGTAAAGTGGATCATTATGAGTCTTACGATGAATTTGAATGGGAAATTCAGTGGCAAAACCAAGGAGATTCATTAGCTCGTTATTTAGTACGACTTAGCGAAATGACAGAATCCATAAAAATTATTCAACAGGCTCTGGAAGGACTTCCGGGGGGTCCCTATGAGAATTTAGAAAGCAGAGGCTTTGATAGAAAAGGGAATCCAGAATGGAATGATTTTGAATATCGATTCATTAGTAAAAAACCTTCTCCTACTTTTGAATTAGCGAAACAAGAACTTTATGTAAGAGTGGAAGCTCCAAAAGGGGAATTGGGAATTTTTCTCATAGGAGATCAAAGTGGTTTTCCTTGGAGATGGAAAATCCGACCACCGGGTTTTATTAATTTGCAAATTCTTCCTGAACTAGTTAAAAGAATGAAATTGGCTGATATTATGACGATACTCGGTAGCATAGATATAATTATGGGAGAAGTGGATCGTTAAAATGATAATTTATGCAACAGAAGTACAAATACAAACTATAAATTCTTTTGTTAGATTGGAATCTTTAAAAGAGGTCTATGGACTCAGATGGATATTTGTCCCTATATTTTCTCTTGTATTGGGAATCATAACAGGTGTACTAGTAATTGTGTGGTTAGAAAGAGAAATATCTGCAGGGATACAACAACGTATTGGACCTGAATACGCCGGTCCGTTGGGAATTCTTCAAGCTCTAGCCGACGGGACAAAACTACTTTTCAAAGAAGATCTTCGTCCATCTAGAGGAAATACTCCTTTATTTAGTATTGGACCATCTATAGCAGTTATCTCCATTTTACTAAGTTATTCAGTAATTCCCTTTAGCAATCACCTTGTTTTAGCGGATCTCAATATCGGTATTTTTTTATGGATTGCCATCTCAAGTATTGCTCCTATTGGACTTATTATGTCAGGATATGGATCAAATAATAAATATTCTTTTTTAGGTGGTCTCCGAGCTGCTGCCCAATCGATTAGTTATGAAATACCATTAACTCTATGTGTTTTATCAATATCTCTACGTGCGATTCGTTGAAACATAAACGTTTATTTTTACTATATCCGTTTCTTCTAGACAAATTAAGTTAAAAAATGGAATATATATATATTTATCTTTCGGGTTAATCTTAATAAAAAGAATTTGATAGTTATATATGAGTGAAAAAAAACTGCTCAGAAATTAGCAGTAAAAATAAAAATTGAGTCTCATTTCCTATGTACAAAGGTTAAACGGAAAGAAACATAAGCGGAAGAATCACTTTACCCCAAGGTTGGTTGATTAGTCATCCTGGCTTGAAGCGGGTTAAAAATATTAACCGTATAACGTTTTCACTATCAGTTATATAGATTAACATACATGTATTACAAAGTGAGTGGCAATTTAGGTAAAAGTGAGTGGATGGTTAGAAACACGAAAATACACAAAGAATTTGTAATAGAGATTAACCAAATTGAAAAGAATATTTATGCATAACATAAGATAACAAAAAAAAGAAGGTTAATTTGGGGCTTGAAATTAGTAGAAATGATCAGACAGTACTCCCCAAGATTCCGGTTCAGAGTATGCTCCTATCCACCGATAAATGTAATGACTATCAGAAACGAAATAATCCTTTATTTTTGAAGTCCACCAACTTTTTTCTAAAAAAGAAAGAAGAATAGGAACGAAACAAGGATATTTTTTTTCGTATATTTCGAAAATCAAATAGAATTTCTGTCATAAATAATAAACTAATCGGATGTATAATTCTTTTTCGTAATTGAAAACCACGATGGGCTGAAATACCTATTTTTATTTTGCTATTTTTACAAGGAGTATTTTATTAAATGATTAAGTTATTACTCAACAAATAGAAATTCAAATTTGTAAAGGATGAGATGAATTCCGAAGCGCTTTTGTTTATTCTTAGAATTTGAGCAGACAGAATTCCATTGGTATAATTCGGGACCCCAGATATATTTATATTTAATACATTTTAGAACACATCATATCCATCGAAATAATACTAATCTGGTCCTTAGATTTATTTATGGCCCCCGAGGAGCCGTATGAGGCGAAGACCTCATGTACGGTTTTGTAATAGCGGTGAGAATAGTAATGTTATCACCGACTAGGATTATCTAACAGTTTAAGTACAGTTGATATAGTTGAAGCACAATCAAAATATGGTTTTTGGGGATGGAATTTGTGGCGTCAACCTATAGGTTTTCTCATTTTTCTAATTTCTTCCCTAGCAGAATGCGAGAGGTTACCCTTTGATTTACCAGAAGCGGAAGAAGAATTAATAGCAGGTTATCAAACTGAATATTCAGGTATCAAATTTGGTTTATTTTACGTTGCTTCTTATCTAAATCTATTAATTTCCTCGTTATTTGTAACAGTTCTATACTTAGGCGGCTGGAATATTTCTATTCCGTATATATCTATTCTGCAGCTATTTGAAGGGGATCAAATTTTTGGAACAACAATTGGTATCTTTATTACATTAGCTAAAACTTATTTTTTCTTGTTCATTTCTATCGCAACAAGATGGACTTTACCTAGGCTAAGAATGGATCAACTATTAAATCTTGGATGGAAATTTCTTTTACCGATTTCCCTTGGTAATCTATTATTAACAACTTCTTTCCAACTCTTTTCACTCTAAATTGAAAATGAATCCAACATATTCATTACTTGTTTTAAACAAGAAAAAGAAACAAAGATAAAATTATTCATAGATAATTACAATATGCTTCCTATGATAACCGGTTTCATGAATTATGGTCAACAAACCCTACGAGCTGCAAGGTATATTGGTCAAGGTTTCGTGATTACCTTATCCCACACAAATCGTTTACCTGTAACTATTCAATATCCCTATGAAAAATTAATAACATCGGAACGTTTCCGCGGTCGAATCCATTTCGAATTTGATAAATGCATTGCTTGTGAAGTATGTGTTCGAGTATGTCCTATAGATCTGCCTGTTGTTGATTGGAAATTGGAAACTAATATTCGAAAAAAACGATTGCTTAATTACAGTATTGATTTTGGAATTTGTATATTTTGTGGTAATTGTGTTGAGTATTGTCCAACAAATTGTTTGTCAATGACCGAAGAATATGAATTTTCAACTTATGATCGTCACGAATTGAATTATAATCAAATAGCTTTGGGTCGTTTACCAGTGTCAGTAATTGACGATTACACTATTCGAACAATTTTGAATTAACCTCAAACAAAAAATGGATAAACCCATTAATTTTATTAAAAAAAGAATTCAAAATTTTTGAATTATATAATTATATAAAGAATTTAATTAAAAACTTGTATTGTATTTATATAATAATATTTTAAGTATTTAAGGCTCGTTCTTTTAATATAATATATTTGTAATTACTTTCTTGAAATCGATAGGTTGAAAATATACTTTAGAATAAAACAAAGGAAAACTGTCTAATAATTGTATCTACATCAATTCATATCCATTCGATTCTAATTTCACTCTATTAGAAACATATTAAAAAAAAATTCCCCGGTTAAATTAATAAGGTCATGAAAAGGATTTCGATTTTTTTCTTATTTTAATAATATAATGGATTTGCCTGGACCAATACATGATTTTCTTTTAGTTTTTCTGGGATCCGGTCTTCTGGTAGGAGGTCTGGGAGTGGTATTACTTCCCAACCTAATATTTTCAGCGTTTTCCTTAGGATTTGTTCTTGTTTGTATATCGTTATTGTATATTCTATCAAATTCCCATTTTGTAGCTGCTGCACAACTCCTTATTTACGTGGGGGCCATAAATGTTTTAATCATATTTGCTGTGATGTTCATGAATGATTCAGAATATTCCACAGATTTAAATCTGTGGACCTTTGGGGATGGGATTACTTCGTTGGTTTCTACAACTATTCTTTTTTCATTAATTTCTACTATTCTCGATACGTCATGGTACGGAGTTATTTGGACTACAAGATTAAACCAGATTCTTGAGCAAGATTTAATAAGTAATAGTCAACAAATAGGAATTCATTTATCAACAGATTTTTTTCTTCCATTTGAACTCATTTCAATAATTCTTTTAGTTGCTTTGATAGGTGCAATTTCTGTGGCTCGTCAATAAAAAACCTTCTAATTAGTAAAGACCAAAGAAAATTTTGTGTATGTTATGATATTTTTTTCCGTTCATTCCATTAAATTTTATTGAATACTATTTAATATTTTAAATATCAATTTTTATATTGGATATATTTTTGAATTTTTTTTTTACCTAATAGAGTTTTTATTCCTACTTTTTTTTTTATATTCTAGTTGATTGAATCCGGTGAATTATTATTCATATTGAAATGAATCAAAATTTATAAGGAGTTGCTGAATGATACTCGAACATGTACTTGTTTTGAGTGCCTATTTATTTTTGATTGGTCTTTATGGATTGATCACGAGTCGAAATATGGTTAGGGCTCTTATGTGTCTTGAACTTATACTGAATGCAGTTAATATGAATTTCGTAACATTTTCTGATTTTTTTGATAATTCCCAACTAAAGGGGGATATTTTCTGTATTTTTGTTATAGCAATTGCAGCCGCTGAAGCAGCTATTGGATTAGCTATAGTCTCGTCAATTTATCGTAACAGAAAATCAACTCGCATCAACCAATCGACCTTATTAAATAAGTAGCATAAAAACAATTATAGATTGAAATTTGCATATATAATAGGTTATGACTTACTAGATTATATTTGGGAAAATTTAATAAATCAAAGTATTTTAGCCCCATTTTTTTATCAATTGAGCCGGAATTCATTACAAAAATTCTATTAAAGGAAATCATTGCTTCATCTAGTATTTTAATATATCATTTAGTTAGAAGTTTACTAGAGTGAAAATTTATGACATTAAAAAAACTATAGATCCTATGTCACATTCAGTAAAAATTTATGATACCTGTATAGGATGTACTCAATGTGTCCGAGCATGCCCTACAGACGTATTAGAAATGATACCTTGGGATGGGTGTAAAGCTAAGCAAATAGCTTCCGCTCCAAGAACCGAGGACTGTGTTGGTTGTAAGAGATGTGAATCTGCCTGTCCAACGGATTTTTTGAGCGTTCGAGTTTATTTATGGCATGAAACAACTCGAAGCATGGGTCTAGCTTATTGATACGTTACCGAAGACCCCATTTGAATAAATTTGGAATACATTTTATTTTTTTATTGACAAGTACTCGTACTCAAAAAAGTTAAATTCTATTTTTTTATTTATATATTTTTTTTGAGTACGCGTTCTTTGGACCTGGTGTATCTTGTCTTTACCACGAATGATTTTCCTTGGTTAACAATAATTGTTGTTTTTCCAATATCTGCTGGTTCGTTAATGTTATTTCTCCCGCATAGGGGAAATAAAGTCAACAAGTGGTATACTATATGCATTTGTATCTTAGAACTTCTTCTAACGACCTACGCTTTTTGTTATAATTATAAAATGGACGATCCATTAATTCAACTGTCCGAAGATTATAAATGGATCCATTTTTTGGATTTTTATTGGAGAATGGGAGTAGATGGACTTTCTATAGGAACTATTTTACTGACGGGATTTATTACTACTTTAGCTACTTTAGCGGCTTTTCCAGTTACTCGGGATTCCCGATTATTCCATTTTCTGATGTTAGCAATGTACAGTGGTCAAATAGGATCATTTTCTTCTCGGGATCTTTTACTTTTTTTCATCATGTGGGAATTAGAATTAATTCCCGTTTATCTACTTTTATCCATGTGGGGTGGAAAGAAACGTCTGTATTCAGCTACAAAATTTATTTTATACACTGCAGGAAGTTCTATTTTTTTATTAATAGGAGTTTTAGGTATAAGTTTATATGGTTCGAACGAACCAACATTAAATTTAGAACTATTAGCTAATCAATCCTATCCTGTCACACTCGAAATACTATTTTATGTTGGATTTCTTATTGCGTTTGCCGTTAAATCACCGATTATACCTTTACATACTTGGTTACCTGACACCCACGGCGAGGCACATTACAGTACCTGTATGCTTCTCGCTGGAATCTTATTAAAAATGGGAGCATATGGGTTGGTTCGAATCAATATGGAATTATTACCTCACGCCCATTCTATGTTTTCTCCTTGGTTGATGGTAGTCGGTACAATCCAAATAATTTATGCAGCTTCAACATCTCCCGGTCAACGTAATTTAAAAAAGAAAATAGCTTATTCTTCTGTATCTCATATGGGTTTTATAATTCTAGGTATTGGTTCTATAACGGATCCTGGACTTAATGGAGCCATTTTACAAATAATATCTCATGGATTTATTGGCGCTGCACTTTTTTTCTTGGCAGGAACGAGTTATGATAGAATTCGGCTTGTTTATCTTGATGAAATGGGTGGAATGGCTATCTCCATTCCAAAGATATTTACAATGTTCACTATCTTATCGATGGCTTCCCTTGCATTACCGGGCATGAGTGGTTTTGTTGCAGAATTAATTGTTTTTTTTGGAATAATTACCAGCCAAAAATATTTCTTAATTTCAAAAATTTTAATTATTTTTGTAATGGCAATTGGAATGATATTAACTCCTATATATTTATTATCTATGTCACGCCAAATGTTCTATGGATACAAGTTAATTAATGTCAAAAACTTTTCTTTTTTTGATTCTGGACCCCGAGAGTTATTTCTTTCAATCTCTATTCTTCTACCCATAATTGGTATTGGTATTTATCCTGATTTTGTGCTCTCATTAGCAAATGACAAGGTCGAATCCATTTTATCTAATTATTTTTATGGATAGTTTTCAGGAAATAAAAAACGCATTAACTTAAGTTGTAATCAGAAGTCTTTGGTCTTTGTATTATGAGAACCTTTTGAATCGTTGTACTACTTGATTCAAAAGGTTCTTGATGATTTATTACTAAAAATGAAATTCGATTTCTTAACTTCTATGAAGTTATATATGGATGCTATTCTTTTTTATTTGGATTCCTTTATTTTTTGGTTAATGTTTTATTTAATTCGATGTAAATGAACCATAACTATGTAAACCGAGTCCTAAAAGATTGACGCCAAAATAGCATATCCAAATAAAAAGAAAGCCTATCGAAGCTACAATTGCAGAATTTATACCCCTAACATTCCTATTTGTTTTAATATGTAAATAAATTGCGAATATGGTCCAAGTAATAAATGCCCAAGTTTCTTTTGGATCCCAATTCCAATATGAACCCCATGTCTCATTAGCCCATACAGCTCCTGAAAGAATGCCGACGGTTAAAAAGAAAAATCCAAGACTAATAATACGAAAACTCCAATAATCTAAGTGTTCAATTAATTGATACCTATAATAATTTCGAGAAAAACTAAAATTACTGTTTTGTTGCAGTAAAATAGAATTTCTTTCGTTTATGTAGTAAAGTACATCAAAAGAAAATAATTCATTTAATAAATTGTTTTTTTTAATATTCTTTTTCCAAAAAGTAGGTCCGACTTTGCGAAATGTAATGACTATAAGAGCTATTGATAATAATGATCCGCATAACAGAGCGCCATAACCTAATATCATCATACTTACGTGCATCATTAACCACTGGGACTGGAGAGCTGGTACTAATATTGCAGACTGAGGCATTTTGTTTAAAAGACCTGAAGTAGCAAAACCCTGAATAAAAATAGCACTTGGCGCCGTTAGTGCGTTTAAGTGATTTTTTTTTTTTTTATTAAAATAGGAAACCATATGAATAATTGAAAAAGCCCATGAAAGAAAAATTAATGATTCATATAAATTACTTAATGGAAAATGTCCTGCATAAATCCAACGAGTGAATAATAATCCTGTTATACCAAAAAACGTAATTACGATTCCTTTATCTGATGAATAAAAAAATCCTATGATTTCATCTAAATTAACTAATAAAGTTAAAAAATAAATTGTCAGTACAATTGAAACGACCGAAAAAGATATATGAGTTAATATATGCTCTAAAATTGAAAAAATCATAAAAAATTTGTTAAAAATTAATAAATTAAGGTTTTACCCGATTTTAGAAAAAAAAAGTCGGGTATTAATTTGATTATAAAACTTATCATATCTCTTTTATAAGATCTTATGCCGCTACTCGGACTCGAACCGAGATGCTCTAGCACTGCTTCCTAAGAGCAGCGTGTCTACCAATTTCACCATAGCGGCAACTTGTTCAAAATAATACTAACAAGTTTTTATTCAATCGTCGAGATTTAAATAAAGAAGCCAATTCAATGGAATTTACAATTTATTTCACGAAAAAAAACTTGTTTAAATAGGTATTTGGGGTTTAAATTCAATTAAGATCTTTTTTTTATCTGAGTTTTTAAATTATTTTCATTCACTTTTTGTACTTTATATTTTTTTCGAGAATACAATGAAAAATGTAACTAAATGAAAGTAGTTGGTACTTCAGCCCAAAGACAAAATTCTAAATGCTCTTTATCATTTTTTTTATAATTTTTATCATATAAAAATTATAAATTCAATTTATTAGTTCCATTAAAAAAAAAAAAGACTTTTTCTAAAAATGAAAACTTCTCCAAAATACTTCGAAATTTTAAATAAAATCAAATTTGCCTAATTGCTCAAGAGAAATTCAAAAAATAATTATCAAAATAAATATTTTGATACATCTTTTTATATTGTACAAACAGTACAAACATAAGATTTTTTGATCACTTAAAAATCCTATCATATATTATTATTTATTATATTATTATCTAATATTCACTTATTGTGGATAGATCCTTTTATAATTTTGATTCCAAGTAAAGAATAGAAAAATTCAGAGAAATAATAATTCCTAAAAGGTATAAAGTGAAAATTTTTTCACTTAAATTCATTAATTTCAAGAACCTATTGATTTCGCGTAAAGATCTTGTATTTACTCTTAACGAGTAAATACAAGATCTTTATTTATTATTGCATCAAATTGGTGATGGGTAAAATAAGAATCCCTTTTTTGGAAATAAAAAAAAAGAAATGTGAACCTTTCTTTTTTTTTCTATATATTGTCTTTTTTTTTACTCTTTTGGTTCTTTTTTTTTTTTATTTTAAAAAATTTGTGTGTTTTTTTTTTTTTTTTTAGTTAGGCTAATTCTAATTATTCTAGTGTTTTTTATTTATTTTGTTGTAGAAAAAAACTTTTTGAATTACCTGTAGAAAGTGATTTCCCTAACGAAAAAGCTTTCAACGATGTCCAATATCCCTTCCTTTTCCAAATTTTTTTACGAATACGCTTTTTCGAGATAGAAGTACGTTTTTTTGGAACTGCCATTCAAAAATGAAAAAAAGTTTTTCAGTGGTATAATTGGATGTCAAAGACATTTATTATTCTATTCTTTAATCGAGTCATTTTTTTTTCTTTAAAATTTTATTATATATATTTTTTTTCAAAACAAAAAATCCAGTCAAAAGTTTAAAACCCAACTTTTTTTACTTTTTTTTATTTAACCTTTTAAATCCGTACGAGAGTGCTCATTTAATTAATCTATATTGATGATTATATTATAAAAAAAAATTATGAAATTTCTTTGATTCATATGTAAAAAAATATCTATTATAATAATATTTATTGCAAATAAAAAAAAGCTCACTTAGTGTAATGAAAGACAATCACTAAATTCCATAATTACAATTCATTCCTTAATTATTCTAAATAATCAAACTCAAATAACTTTTTTGGGGGTAAAGTTTTTTTATTATATAATTAATATGTAAGTATTTTTTTGTCGTGTAAATCTTTGTTTTATTCTTAATATATGTATATAAATTATTATAATACGGAATTATAATTCACTTTTTCTGTATTTGCATAAAATCACAATTTTATTTAGTAATAATAAAAAAAAAAAAGACAAATAATTTTTTTTTAGAGTAACTTAGTAATATTATTTAATCACTTCTAATTTTTTGATTTGAATATATATATATTTTTTTTTCAAAGATTTGTGAAGGATTATACTAATTCGAAAAAACTTTCTATTTAGATTTGAAATCGCGCGCTTTTTTATTGTCCCCTTTGAAAAAGATATATATATACAAACCAGTGAATAAGAAATAATAAATTTAAGAATAAAATAAAAAGGGTTTTTTATTTTATGGAACATACATATCAATATTCATGGATCATCCCGTTCATTCCACTTCCAGTACCTATTTTACTAGGAGTTGGACTTCTAATTTTTCCGACAGCAACAAAAAATCTTCGACGTATGTGGACTTTTCTGAGTATTTTTTTGTTAAGTCTAGTTATGATCTTTTCACTCTATCTATCTATTCAACAAATTTTTCTAAGTTGCATTCATCAAAATGTATGGTCTTGGACCATAAATAATGAATTTTCTTTTGAGTTCGGTTACTTTATTGATCCACTTACTTCGATTATGTCAATATTAATTACAACTGTTGGAATTTTAGTTCTGATTTATAGTGATAATTATATGTCTCATGATCAAGGATATCTGAGGTTTTTTGCTTATATGGGGTTTTTTAATACTTCAATGTTAGGATTAGTTACTAGTTCTAATTTGATCCAAATTTATTTTTTTTGGGAATTAGTTGGAATGTGTTCGTATTTATTAATAGGTTTTTGGTTCACACGACCTGTTGCAGCGAATGCTTGTCAAAAAGCTTTTGTAACTAATCGTGTAGGGGATTTTGGTTTATTATTAGGAATTTTAGGTCTTTATTGGATAACTGGCAGTTTCGAATTTCAGGATTTGTTCGAAATATTCAATAATTTAATTTTAAATAATAGAGTAAATCTCTTATTCCTTACTTTGTGTGCATTTCTATTATTTGTGGGTCCTATTGCTAAATCCGCACAATTTCCTCTTCATGTATGGTTACCTGATGCCATGGAGGGCCCTACTCCTATTTCGGCTCTTATACATGCTGCTACTATGGTCGCGGCGGGAATTTTTCTTGTAGCTCGTCTTCTTCCTCTTTTTATAGTTATCCCTTCTATAATGTATATAATATCTTTGATAGGTATAATAACAGTACTCTTAGGAGCCACTTTAGCTCTTGCTCAAAAAGACATTAAGAGAGGTTTAGCTTATTCTACAATGTCTCAACTGGGTTATATGATGTTAGCTCTAGGTATGGGGTCTTATCGATCCGCTTTATTTCATTTGATTACTCATGCTTATTCGAAAGCTTTGTTGTTTTTAGGATCTGGATCCATTATTCATTCAATGGAAGCTATAGTTGGATATTCTCCCGAGAAAAGTCAGAATATGATTCTTATGGGTGGTTTGACAAAACATGTGCCAATTACAAAAACTGCCTTTTTAGTAGGAACACTTTCTCTTTGTGGTATTCCCCCCCTTGCTTGTTTTTGGTCTAAAGATGAAATTCTTAATGATAGTTTGTTGTTTTCGCCAATTTTTGCAATAATAGCTTGTTCAACAGCGGGATTAACCGCATTTTATATGTTTCGGATTTATTTACTTACTTTTGAAGGACATTTAAACACTTATTTTATAAATTACAGCGGAAAAAAAAGTAGCTCCTTATATTCAATCTCTTTATGGGGTAAAGAAGAAGAAAAAAAACTTAATAGAAATTTTTGGTTAGTACCATTATTAACAATGAATAATATGAAAAGAGCTTCTTTTTTTTGCAAGAAAACATATAAAATTAGTAATAATGTAAGAAATCAAACTTTTATTACTGTTGAAAATTTTGGACTTAATACAAGAACTTTCTATTATCCCCATGAATCAGACAATACTATTCTATTTCCGATGCTTGTATTGCTTTTATTTACTTTGTTTATTGGAGCCATAGTAATTCCTTTCAATCAAGAAGAAATAGACCTTGATATATTATCAAAATTATTCACGCCATCGATAAACCTTTTGCATAAAAATTCACAAAATTTTGTAGATTGGTATGAATTTTTTAGAAATTCAACTTTTTCGGTCAGTATAGCTTTGTTTGGAATA